TCATTTCCGGCTCTGGGCCTTTTATTAGTAAGTCCTGGTAAATCCCCCAGGCGACGTATTTTTTTGAAACGAGGTCCTCGGTAACGCGACATAAAGACTCCTTATTCTTGATTTATATTTATTTGAAATCATTTTACAGAATAAATCTAAAATAAAACTGAACTAAATCCTAAATGAAGTGAAATTTACGGAAGTATTGTACGATACAGAATAATGAGGTGAATTATATAAATATCCAAAACGCCTTCTATTATTATAGAGAGAAATAGAATGCTTTTCGTGACATAGTTGGACATTCCTATAACATCATTACCATGCTAAATCAATAATTTTTGAAAAAAAAAAAGGGGGGCTATTTTTTACTATTATTTATTTTAAAATTTCAAAAGGGTGTTATCAATTATGGAAAAATCGAATAAAGAGCACGAAAGGCCGACTATCGGAATCGAACCGATGACCATCGCATTACAAATGCGATGCTCTAACCTCTGAGCTAAGCAGGCGCATCTAATACAATTTTTACATAAATAGGAAGTTCCTAAACTATTGGAATCTTAACTATTCTTCTATTATTTTAATTCTTAGCTATTCAATTCCGAATTAAATTAATATGAATATAGAAAAAACTACAATTTCAAATAAGTCTTCATCGTCATATCGAATATTATAGAACATAACAATTAATATAGCGAGAGGATATATTCGGATATAAAATTGTATTTAAATTCTTGTAAAGAAGTTATTAGATTATTAATTGAAATTCGTTTTATTACACTTCCGTTTTTTCTTCCATATCATAGATTTCTAATTCGAATTTCATAATAGATTTAATCTAAGATAAATTTAATCTAATTAATTCATTCTATCTAAGTTACTCATTATTTTTATTTATTAATTAATAAACTAAGTAATTATAACGACTGAGACATTCTTCCGCTTTCATTCAGATAGATACAAGCTAGGAAAAAAGGATTCGACCGTTCAAGTATTAAAAATTACATATTAATAAAGGATATAAAGTAGATATATATATGTGGTATATATTCATTTATATTGAATTGTGGATACAGAAATGATAGAATCATTTTTGATTGTTTGATTGCACCAAACAAGGTTCTTCTCGACTATAACGTCGGACAGCCTTCTATATATAGAAGATGAAAGAAGTTAGGCAAGAAATCCAAGACGAGAAAGAACCTTTCGAGATAGGAATTGGTATCGAATTCATTCGACGATTCCAGTATAAATGAAAAGAAAAAGGGAGCAGCATCAGAATGCGATCCGAATCTCAAAAAACGGGGGATATGGCGAAATTGGTAGACGCTACGGACTTAATTAGATTGAGCCTTAGTATGGAAACCTACTAAGTGAGAACTTTCAAATTCAGAGAAACCCTGGAATTAATAAAAATGGGTAATCCTGAGCCAAATCCTCTTTTTAGAAAACAAAAATTAAAGGAAAATAAAAAAAGGGCGGATAGGTGCAGAGACTCAATGGAAGCTGTTCTAACAAATGGAGTTAGTCGCGTTGGTAGTAGAGTAATCCTTTTATCAAACCTTCAGAAAGGATGAAAGATATATGGATATATATACGCATATTAAAATACTATATCAAAATAATTTTTCTATGAAAAAGAGAGAAAAATAGAAGAATTGTTGCGAATCTATTCCAGAGCCCACATTGACTAAAGAATTTCATATTCAGTTATCAAATCATTTACTCCATCGTCTGATAGATCTTGTGAATAACTGATTAATCAGTCAAGAATAAAGATAGAGTCCCAGTCTACATGTCAATACCGACAACAATAATGAAATTTATAGTAAGAGGAAAATCCGTCGACTTTAGAAATCGTGAGGGTTCAAGTCCCTCTATCCCCAAAAGTTTATTTAACTCCTTAACTTTAACTATATATCCTATGTATGCCATTTATACTATCTATTTTTCGTTAGCAGCTCCAAATTCGATATTTGTTTTTTGGATTCACTTTACTCTTTGACAAATGGGCCCGAGCAAAAATGCTTTCTCTTATTATCAGTTTTGTGGTATTATGATATTTAATACATGTACAAATAAATGAACATCTTTGATCAAGAAACCTCCATGGGAATGATTCACAGTCCATATCATTATTCGTACTGAAACTTACACAGTTTTCCCCCCTTTTTTAATCCAAGAAATTCTAGGCCCCGCATAAAACTTTAAGAATACCTTTTTGTTTTTTAATTGACATAGACTCAATTCATTGACATAGACCCCAATCATCTAGTAAAATGAGGAAGATGCCTCAAAAGTGGTCGGGATAGCTCAGCTGGTAGAGCAGAGGACTGAAAATCCTCGTGTCACCAGTTCAAATCTGGTTCCTGGCACATTATTTATTTGGATAAGAATCTATTTGACAAGTTAATTGATATGGGTTGACATACATATTTAGTAATGGGCTAAATTAGAATCTATATTTTTATCCATCTAAGTGCGTAGAGATATATCCCATCTCTAA